TGAGGCGGAAAAGAAGAACGCCGGGGGGCCCACGTTTGCGCAGCCTTTCTCTTGACTAAGCCCCGTTTGCTGATTAATTACTATTTAAGTGAAATGGAGGCAGGCTGTCTCTTGAAGTGGAAGGGCAGTTCGCTTGTCTTGCAGCTAGCTCAGGTAGGGATAGAGCAGTGTCCATCGATTGTAAGATATAGATGAATTAGATAGTTTCTCACTATCAAGCTGTGACACTTAATGAATTTCCTCTTCCCGGACTAAACTACAGCAACAGCGGCAGAAGACTCGGGGTTGAGAGGCCAGGCCAATTGGACTTAGACCAATGGCATCTCTTCATGTGGATTCAGGGGTTGACCCAATCTTCGGGAAGCGGATACTAAAATAAGGCTGTATTGTATGCGACACCGCCCTAGCATAAAGGGGTGTAGAAAGAGAGGTTGTTTGCTGGGTCAATCAATGGGGGTTCCGCTTTCTTTCTTGTTCTAAATATGCTTTTTCTCCTCTCCCTTTGGTCGAGCTAGTTTAATCTTCCTCTAAGATTGTAGTTTTATTTTAGAATCTAGATTGGGTTGGTTTGAAGTGTGACACCCCGTACTTTATGGGTGGGTTGGCCAGGACTTTCCTGTAGTGTAGTAAGCCAAGGCAAGGCTTCCTCTGTTGTTTGCTCAGTCCGTACCGTAGCGATGGCTTTTGAACTTCAATAGGCATTGTTGAAGCGATATGACTGAAGCTCTTTGCTAGTGTTTAGTAGTCAGAGATAGGGCGCGAATCCTCCGTTTGCTTCAAAATGACTATTGTTGTTAAAGCGGTGAGTGACCTGCCCCGGCATTCCTTCTGTCAAATCGAGGTAAAAACATGATGCATCTCATCGTCAAAACCAGCTGCAGCTGCCAGTCCGGTTTGGAGACAGACGTGGTAACTTCTGCCACGGGAGTGGAAGTACTCTTAGCCCTTCTGTCTGGTCAATTGGTTGAATCGCTTTGATCGATAAGCATTGGTCCAGGAGTTCCTAGCTTACTTCTTCTAACAACCGATGTTACAACATCCGCTGTTTGATATAAGATCCGCCGTCTCATGCAGCTATTCGGTAGAGTGGAACGAATTGGACAGAACAACCTGAGGTACCTTTACAAAGGCCGGTCCCCGGTTGCCCACGCTCCTGGAAAGCTCTGTAAGAAAGCAGCAGCTTAGTGTCAAATGTTGCGGGGAAGCAAATAGCAGGGGATATCAAGTTTTTTTATGTTGGCACTCTCAAAGTAGAATATGCATTTCATGAACCACTCCAGTTCGAGCACTGGAAGCTACATCAAGTACAGTCCTACTTTCTTAACTTAAAGGGCAGTCTCATATACTATAGTATACTATAGTGGATGCGAAGCTAGATAGATGGATGTTTTATGGTTCTTTGGTGGCTGTTTGATGATGGGGCTTGTCTTGTCGGTAGTAGGTCAGGTCCGCCCTTTACTTGGATCTGGATCTCATCCCTAGCTCGTAAAGCTTGATTCCAGTTCCGTGTAGTCAGGGTGGTGCTTTTGGCCTTTACGCTCTGGTTGGTAATCGCGGTTGCTGCCCCTAGCCACTGACTATTCTTATTTAAGTAAGCCTACCCAGTTTAATCCCCCTCTCCCTCTCCCTACGGTCGAGTGAGTCCCTACCTTTGGTCGAGCTAGTTTACTCCCTCTCGCAGTTAGTTTCTCCGACAAATAGATCTGATCGCAATTCAGATTCTTTTGCCATCACCTTCTATTACTTCCTTGGTCGAGCATCTATCAACACCTGACGATGAGGAGGAATATTACGCCTCAAAAGGCAAGCCACAGTGAAGTCTCCTACTAAATGCTTATTACCAGATCCAACGATTCTCTGTGAAAGGGTTTTTGATCGATTTCCACTCCTAGCCCAGAAGAGAAGGGGCTGCAGATAATTCTATGCTAATTAAGTAGTTTGTTATATCCAATTCTTAAAGAAAAGTATGTATTTGAGGTAAGATCTTCCCTCTTGTGAAAGAGAGGAAGGCACTAAGACCCGCTAGAAGGACTCTAAGGGAAGAAAGAAAGCCGTCCTAGTGAGGTGCAATGCTGAAACTGTGATCGGTAAACAAACCCTACAGAAGTCGGAATGGGATACTTCACTAAGGAAGTAGCACCGGCGGTTAACTATACTAATCATAGGCATTCTGAGTTGCGTTTGGGTATGGAATGGATAGGCCCCAAGTGGCTGCCTCTCCTACTACCAATGTGTGTGGGCGGATCATCGCCCCTTCATTCTGGTTCTACTTCATTCGCTATTAACAAGACGGCACACGCAAGACAAAAGATGTCAAATCAGGCCCTTGAAAGGTGTAGATGAAGCCTTTTCCTTTTCTGCCGGAAAACACTTGAAGGATACGAGGCATAAGACTATGGATCGAACTTCTTAAGAGGGAACCGCTACTGCAGCCAATCCATTGAAAGGTGAAGGCAATGCTAAATGCAGGTGCAGACCGATTGGGTTCTCCCTTTTGCTAGGGGGTGATGTTACCAGGTTTTTCGCGAATGTGAGGTTCAAGTACTGCCATCCTTTGTTGGTCGAGTTCGCTGTGTAATTTCAACAATGCCATTCGAAACCGAAAAGGCCGTAGCTGCATCTTTCGAGAAAAATAAATAATAGGTGTCACGCCGATGATTAGGAGAAGTTATGGCTTAGGGAAGGGCGCTTCTGCCCAGATCTATGATTGATCTAGAATTCCCCGAGACGAGACGAACTGTCGATTCTCCGATAAATGTCAATGACTTAAACATGTTTCCGAGACTTCAACATACATGTTTGGCAGCGGCAAGGAGTTTTTTTTACTTCCTAACACGGATACCAAGACAGCTGAGCAGTGAGGAATATTACATATTGCCTTTCAGTCTCGAAGCAAGCTGTGGTACAATCCCTACTTCGCTCCGGCTCGTTCCGTTCCCGTGTACTATACTTTCTATTCCTATCCCGCAGTGAACGAAGTTCGCGATGGGTTAAGGGGCCTATAGTATAGAGGGATCTGGGATTCGGTATAATAACTCCTCGTAATTCAGGCGAGTGGAGGAAAGTGAAGTTGACTGTTGGAGGAAAATAGGCGAGCCCTACTAGTACAATAGTCTACGGAACTAAAGGAACTACTCGGCTATTAAGAGACAAAATAGATTCGGCTCGTTGGCTCTATAGACTCACTCTCTTCACAACGAGAGGAGTTTACTACACGTATGGCCTCGTTTAGCCTTGTCTTAAACGGTGGCTCCGTGGTCCCAAGTGCTCGTCTTTTTAACTTCTCCCTGGAACTGTTGATCCCTTCCGCTCCGTTCGTTCCGAACTCGCGAGCGAAGTTTTGGCATGTCAAGTCTCTTTTCTTTCAACTCCGCTCGGTGATCGCTCATGGCTAATATAGGTAGGTCCAGAGCTAGCTAGTGTTCAGAAGTCACTTAAGAGATTGAATTGAATATGGGTCCTATTAGAATAGGCTATAAAAGAGATAGAGATTCGCATTCGGGAAGGGAACCATAGCAGCTGATAAAGGCTGCTGGTGGAGCCGGAGAAGAACGGGGATAAGGGCTGGTAAGTACTAAAGCTGCTGGAGCGGCTGCCTTCGCCCACGAAGGAATCGGAATCTCGCTACTTCCCCTAACTGTCCTAGAGCAGGAGAGAGTGAATCTACAAGCAGGGAATAAAAAAAAGAATAGGCGCCTCTATAGTCTTCCTTTTCTTGCCGCTTCGCTTCCAGACATAGGATATATTAGATTAGAGGAATGAATGAGGTATTGCTGACCAGGTAAGAGAGATCTTCCTAATTACACCAGTAAAGCCGGAGTAAGTGGATTGGCGTTACGTTATCAGATCCAGACGAGCTCAGAGCCATAGCCTATGCGAGCCTTACCGGATCTCTTGTACATTTTTTCAGTTTACTTTACCTATGAGAGAACCGGCATATTCTTACTAACTAAACAAAGGAGGGCTTAGTGATTAACAACCTCCGGAAAGGAAGTCGTCTTTCAAGTCAAAAAGTAATAAAGGTGCCGAAGGCGAAAGGAGAATCCGCGTCTTTTTCTCTTTGTTTACGGAAGGATTAGTAGAGTAGTGTGCTTAGGTCGTGGTCTAGAGTACTTCCTTCCGCGCCTTGGTTAGCCGAAGAGAAGTGTGCATGAAATGGTGGAGCTCCTATGGGTCAACACAAGTTGCGTAGACTTCAGACCCACTTTGCTTTCACGATTTTACCTTGGCATTCCATCAATGAATTCATCTTCCGCTTTGCACTGGCCCCATTCCTAAAGTTCGTATTCTTCGATCATAAAGGTGAATCAAAGTCTAACTAAAGCAGAAAGAGGATAAAAGGGAGCCTGTCAATCCTAAGAATGTGGTCTCAATCCTTGCGTTCCGGGCAAGCTGAAGTTTTGTAACAAGCCCCCTGATCCGCATGTGTTAAGCATATAGTCTCAGTTTAGACTTCTTTCTCGATAGAGCGGAACTAGGACTCTAAAAAGAACAGATTGTACTACAGGCTGAGACCTCGTGAGGTGGAATGAGAACCTACCCCACATTTCCATTTTATATAAGACAGACTGCGGGATAGGGCAATGGAGAGAGATGTGATATCAAGGACTTCGGCAAGGAGACATATAGCTTAGCTTACTTAGGAGGAAAGAATGACAAAATTCGGAATGGAAAAAGGGTGGATGCAATAGAATCCGCTCTCATTAGCAGGAATTCTCTTAAAAAAAATAAGAAGACTCGCTTTCTGTACTAAAAAGACTCTTTGATTCGTTTTATATTGACTATCTAACGGAAAAGACGGTTAATAGGATTATTGTACTGAACTAAATATGGAACTGAATTCCGCTAAAAGACTGTTTGACTTCTCTTCTTTGTTAGTTTAGATCCCTCGGACTCGTTCCGGTGAGTAGAAGCAGAATAGAAAACGTAGGAAAGTTTCGTTTATTAGCCGCTGGCGGTTCTACTTACTTGTGAACATGAAGCCTTCCTTTCGAAATGAAGAGAATGCCTCCGGGGATGTAATGTAGCTGATCACTGACTACTGAAAAAGTACAAGTAAGCTCCAACCCCGTTACATAATTCATAAATTTATAACAAAAATCTTTCTTCGATCGGAAAAAAAGACAAAAGAATGGTTTAGCCAATGATAGACTGAGCACTAACCCAATCTTGAAAACCTCCCCGATTTCCACAGTCTGATGACTCACTTAAGGACGGCGTTAGGCGAAGATATTTCCTATGACTTAACGGAAAGAGGTCTTCCTTCTCATCATAGTGAGCCTCATCTTCAAGAAAGATCGACGAATGAAGAGAGGATTCACTCACTTCATCTTAGATATTATGCCTTTATTTTTGGAAGTCTTCTCTTGGTTGTCTTGCTAAATAACAGAGCAGCCTTCATCTCCTAAAGGGAATTGTAGTGTAGTCGAGTATCAAATCATGAATTCATAAAATAGAATAAGTCCCTATCGCCTGAACACGGGAAAGGTTAGGCATCTATCTTTAGTGCGTTAAGTGAAATAAGGGTCGTATTCTAAGTTTCTTCCGCTTTCTGTTGTAGGATTCGAGAAAGTCTTTTTGGTTCCATAACCTCCATGGTTATGTAGCTCCTATGGGATGATTCAACCCATGATACGTATGTTGATTTAGCAAGCCAATGCCTTAAGCCTTATCCCAGTAGCTCAGTAGTAGAGCGGTCAGCTATTCACCACTGATTCGTCGTAGGTTCAAATCCTACCTGGGATCTTATTCTCTATCTATCCATTCAAAGTGGACAAGAAAGAAAGCATAGTACCCAGCGGATTTAGAAATACCAGCAGTATTAAAGTCAGTGGTGATACATTAAAGAAAGCGAAGTGCTAGTGCCTTTGTACAAAAGAGAGAGGTTGTACACAAGTCTTTAGTTTTTCTTTAAGGGGTTAAGGCCCCTTTCGAGCTTTACTAATAGATAGGGGTGGCAAGCTAGCTTTAGAGAGTAGGGGCTAGGTCACCATACTCTCTCCATGCTTCTATTTGCATAGTCAATGCGGCTCTGGCATTTTGACCCGAATTGGGCCTACTTTGGCCGTGGGTCAGGCTTTCCATGACCTGCTGGACAGGAAGTTGAGTTATGAGTTAAGGGTTGCTATGGGGGGGAAGGTAATTTGAATTAAACTACGATTTTGTTACTAGTCTGAAACTGCTACCCCCGCTGCCCTAACTGCTGCTTTCATTAGTGAACTTTGAATCCGCTTACCGGTCCTCGGTCTATTTTTCCCTTACCCGCAGCTAACCGCTAAACAGTCTAAATCAGTAGCCTCACAGCTATTTCTCTGTCCTAACTAGGGTTTCTTTCAAGCGAGCCCATTCTTTCTTTCTTTCAGCTTTGTTTCATTCTCCCATTCAAAAAGTTCAATAAGAGATAGAACGGTTCGATTTCTTACTCTTTTCTTTGACCTCCCCTAACCCGAGACCTTGACTCTTCGGGGCTTACCAATCATGATTGTTTGACGAAAAATGCTCTGATCCCAGTTTGGGACTTCCTCCTCATGTCATGTCACGAAACGCATTCGAGACTTTTCACTTGAATATATATGTATAAGAGAGAGAAAGAAAAATTGTGATCTTCACAACTGGGGAAGAGGAGTCGCCTACCCCACGGAAGGATCATAGATCTCAATAAGTGGATCATGAGTCAGTACGTCAACAATCAGAAAAATCTCCATATAGCACATTTACCAATCCAATCTAAGGATTGTTTGTCAGGTCTTTCCAATGCCGGGTAAAGGATCAGCAGCAAACCACCTTTTTTTACAAATGATTGTGATTGTATTGTGGAATTGAGGCAGGGGACGGTGCTAGACGACTCGGCGATTCTACCCTTCTTTTTTTCCCAGGATTGGATTGTCGCCTTACTGCTTGACGAGAACAACCTACCACTGACTTTTTTTTGAAAGTACCTCTCTCATTACACCAAACGAGTCTGTCTTTTACGATAGGGCTTGAGATCGGTCCACCACTAAGGATCTATGGTAGATCAAAGAGCGCAGAGAAGATTGCCCACCACTAGTTCTTGTACGCGCTATAATATAAGATATAGGCTTTCTATGAAAGCTCGTAGGATCCGCTGACAAAAGAGAAAGGGATTCGGACTCGCCTGGTTCATGTCTATCGAAGAGGGATCTCAAATTGCGCTTGACCGCCGACTCGTAGCATGGGTGATAATTCTTCCTTCTGTTTTTCCGTCTTCTTCTCTGCCGAAAGGAAAGACAAAGGCGAGGGAGTCCTCGGGTGGGGAAACCCGCGATTGAGAGGTCAGATCACACCATCCTCATTGATCCAACTCGGGTTGGTATGCTCACAAAGAGAGACCAATCCACATGTGTTTAAGTTTGAGAGCCACCTTGTTCTCTATGGGTCGAATCCCCCGACCAAGACCTTGTCGTGGATGGAGTTGCCCGATGATAATATGACTTACTGTTTATGTTATGGCTCCGTTGCTGGACAGTCAGCGGGAATTCCGGGCTGTCCTTGACAAGTGATCAATCCAAAGAACTCCGATCGATGGAAGAAAGCGAGCACTCAACCTCACCTAGATCTTCCTTTGTTGCACCTAATGGAGAAAGAAGACTGGTAATAGGTTTCTTTTGGAAAAATAGATCTAAGTTTAGCCTGTTTTCTTTTGATTCATCCAATTGTGGAGAGTGAGTCTAGTATCATACTTCCAATTCCTCTAAAGGAGTTGACCCGAATCAGTAAGAGGGATGATATATTGACAGACTTATCCCTGGACCATTTTCTGCCTACTTTACTGTCCTGGCCCTACCCCCTACTTGTGAATGAAAGCACTACGCCAAGTCTTTTTTTTTATTCCTTACTCTATTGGCTGGCTCGCGGGACTACTTGACCAGTGGAACCACTCCATTTGATTACTAATTATTCATTAAGCCCGTCTTTAATTCATACTAATTTATTTAGTTTAGCCCAGGAGGGATTTCTCGACTCAAATTGGAAAAAAAGAACCAAAGGCCTCACTCCTCATGACAAAGTGGTCACACTAAATCAACCTGGGATTCCCAGCTTTTCAAGGCAAGGGTTTTTTCAATCTGTAAGAGGAAGAAGCTAAGAGTCACCAATACAAATGATCGCCCGCTGCACCTTTCTTCTCTTATCTTATCTTATGGGGCGGGCAAGTTTTCTCTGCCCCGAAGTTCAAGCAAACCTAGGTTGATGTTGACAATGTGTGGGAAGGATCCGTTGAGCTTAGTAGCTCAGGATTTGCATCTTCTCCAACAAGGTGCTCATGCAGTAAATGACTATGTTCTGTATTCCGGTTTGAGGCATGGTCAAAAATTAGAATTCTGATTTCGATTTTGCTTCTCCAGATCGCCCAATGGGAGACAGGGCTTTCGCAATCCCGAGGACAAAAGTAAATCAGAATAGGCTTAGAGGGAGAAGGAATCCCCAGCTATTGATTCAGCTACTATTGAATCCAATCCTAGGGCATTAGCGGAATAAAATAAGAGCAGTGGGACTTGAGCTAGTGGGATTAAAGTATGAAAAAAGAGAAGTACAAGCAACTACATCAAAAACCTCTATTCCTGACGTGAACTCTAGTCGCTCTCTATGTTCATTTTTCTTTAGCAAGAAGCCCTGTGAAAGCTATCTCATTCATATAAGATAATAGGGGATAGTATACCTGGAATAAGTTTTGAGATGCAAGAAAGCAAAGAGGTAATAGGCGCAATCAGGCAAGCAGTTAAGCGACTTCTGTCTTCAAGATATGCCTTTTATATATAAGACTTTTATTATTATACAGGTGAGTAAGGTTCCTTCTGGGAACTCCTGCCTTTGTTTGGATGGACCATAGGCCTGATGCTAGGAAGCAAGAAGCTAGAATAGTGTAGTGTAGTTCGAGCATTAAAAGGCAGCTAAGGCAAGAAATCAGTACACGAATCCCCGGCATTTAGAAAGATATGCCCGCCCCCTCTCTTAACTTTAATACACTGTGACTAAGAGACTCTCTTCAAGTGGAGTGAAGCCAGCGCTTTAGGGGCTGAGGGGGGAGAACAAATGAAGCCCCTATACTTTTCTTTTCCTTAAGGCTTTCCCCCTTCAAAAGCTAGTCTAATCACGGAATAACCTGTCGTATTGGACTTATGATGTACTTTCCTTTATTGAGTAGCTAATTCATACCTATCATAGACAGAAAAAAGTTATATTACCTTTTCCTTTAACACTAGACTTGTGTAATAGGATCTTTCCGAAGGTGGAGTTAAGGCAGCAAGCATAGGTGCTTCAGTTTCCGGTACCGGGTAATCCGGTATGTGTAAATAAAATCCGTCCTGGTAGGCGCAGTAGATCAAGCAAAGCATGACGGTCTTCAGTCTAGCATTCCTGTAGTTCAAGAGTGAATAAGGAAGTGCAAGGCTAGCTGACAGCTGTCAGATGAGTTCATCGCTCTCTATGGTCATATTTTTCTTTCATTTAAGCTTCAGGCCAGTTAAAAAGGAGCTCTGATAGGCCTGGAATCAGTATCGGTTAATTGCCTCTCTATTGGAATCAGGCCTCTTCAATCGATCTTCTATTTCTATATAGGCTAATGATTCCATTTTTTGATAAACATGTGATTCGCATCTTGCTTTCAAAACATTTGCTACTGTAGCCGTAAATTTTGATAGCCGATGGGCTGTGATAAGACTGGAATATGCAGAAAATGTAAATTTTAATGTATTGAAAGAAAAAAAAAGAAACAAAAAAGTTTAGCCACAGTGGGATGACTAGGCAGGAAGCTAGAGATGCAGCTCGCCTGCACATTGGCGATACGTGTTTGCTGGATTATGAAATCAATGAACAACGTAATTGTTGGAGGTTACATTGTCCGTCGTGGTGTGAACCCATTAACTAGTGTTTTAGAATACTCAATCAAGGAGCTTGGGAATGGTGTTCAGGTTGATGAGGCGGAACCTGAAATGGTTTCCTACCCACACCAGAAAGATTGCCTGGGGCTGCTGCTTACAGTGATGTGGCCTACTTGTATACTAGTGTTCTATGGGGCTACCCTGAATCTATAGTGGCATGTGATATATGTGAAATATGGCATCACAGTCGCTGAAGTGGCATTGAGGATGCGGAAGCTCTGCCACCTGTTTGTTCACACAGGGCGATTTCGGGGGCCTTTGCTTCGAAAGGGGCGTAGCGGAAAGAAGTAGCGGAATCAGGCGACTTGCCACACACCAGGAGGAATTCCTTCTTAGGCGGATCTAACTCTTTTGACAAATGCCCAGAAGCGTCTGTATACTAGTTCAGTTGAGAACAAGGTGTCGAACTAGACTGATAACTGATCGTCTATCGAATCGCCTCTTTAAAGGCAGGATGCCGAGAATCCTCTCTCTATCTACGAAGAGCAGGCATGTGTGGGACTTTAGGACAAGACTCTGCAAGACCTTTCGTTTAATATGCCTTCTGTACTGTATAACCGGTCTTGGCAAGAACGCCTTCTTATAGAAGAAGCTGCGATGAAGCGAATCTCTCATCTGGAACCCTCTCATTGCCAGCTTGACGGCTTGACTGCATTACCTTCCTCACCTTCCCTTTCTTTGTCCCTTAACTGCTGACAGCAAGCATTCCTGGAGCTAGTAATCTGCCAAAGAATATAAAAGAGAAGTTGCATCCTAATCCGCTCCTGGTGGAAGGGTTGAAGGAGGAATTGCACAATGTGCTATCAAATCCGCTGCATCGAATGCCCTGTTTGGCTCTTTGATCGAAGGAGCTGTTAGGGGAATGGGATTGATGGAAGAATTGGACAAATAAATACTGTTTGCGACGAATACGCTGCTAGTCTTTTGGATGCGGGATTTCCGCTCTTAGGGGAAGATCCGCTCTTTTAGCCCACTTTTTTAGACATCTATTAGACCGTAGGGCACGAACGGAGTGGTTTAACACTTTTGTCCAATTCCTCATCTGCAGAGGGCATTCTTCCAAACAGGGTTTATCCCGCAGCCCAACTTGCTCCTATGTTATGTACTTGTCGGCTTAAATCGGGCTAAGCCCATTTCCTCCAACAGTAACCGCGCATTCGATTCCTTGTATTCTCTAACAGCTCCCTTCTACCCATGAATCCGATTTCTATCTTAAGTATGTCAATTGTTTGTCTTCTTTCCTAGGATCCCATATCTGATTCACGTCGAAAAGAAGCCCTTTCTAGGCCCTTCGGATTCACTTTCTAAGAGGTCATTCTTTGTCCCTCTCTTGGATTAACTGGGATGAGATAAATGCTCTTTCTACTAATTTAATATCTGTCTCGCCTGCCGAATCCTTAGCTTAGCCTGCCTTGTCGAGGTAAAGGATTACTACTAACAGGGCATTTGATGCATCAACTATGTCAGTTCCGTTCCTTGCGGGAGAAAAGTGTTCTCTTGCTCTGAGAATGGAATGCTAGCACTCTGTCTAAAAAAGCGGCTGTTCTACTATATAAGATATAAGAAAATCCTATCTTTGCCATCTTGCTGTGAACAAATCGTCTGTTATCAAATGCCACATCTGACCTAGAAGGCGTCGACATGGTCAACAACTAGACAAAGTCAAGCAGGAAAGACAGCAAGTCCCATCGGCCCGTAATATAGCATACCCTCCGATCAAGAAGTTCCTTGCCTTACCCAGCGTCGAAGAAAAGTTCCTGAACTGAGCTCACTGCCTTCATTAAGGAAAGGTAATCCGGTTGCTTGAAGCTCTCTTCCCGTGTCGATGAAGGGCTATTCCCACTACGCGCTAACTAGAAAAGGAGGAAATGAAAGAGAGTGGGGGCTGATTCTCTAGCAGCTCCCTCTGGCGCTATTTAGCCCTTCTTTCCCAAGCGATTCTCTTGTGTGCCTTTAACTATTGAAAGGACAGGATCACTATGACCTCTGGCTCAAGGACTGGCCTTCTCTTCTTTTAATGCCTACAGAGAGGCCTGCAAGAGCCCTTTTAAGGCATGGATTCCTAAAGGTTCTAAGGCCTATTACTTGACTGAAAGAGTACTCATATTATGGGGGCCTCCCCCAGACCCCCTATCTCGCTTTTTCATTTCCGTTGTCCCTCAACAAATAACATAAGTGAAGTGAAGTAGCGCTTCATCCCAGGCGACACCTCCGGCCGCCTATGACAGAGAGGCCCTTCCCCCCTTTGAAATGCGGAAGCTCGCTTTATCAGACAACGACTTTAGAAAAGGATGAACGGGTCATTCGTCGCGGGCCTTTCCTGTTCCTGTTGACAGTTGGAAGGCGGGTGAGTTGATTGGCAAGCCAGCTAACGGGGCCACGAAGGGCCCAACGGATTGAGGGCTCGAAATTCTATACTTAACACAGTGAGTTCGAAGTCCTCATTCACCACCAACATGCTTCAATCCAATCTCGGGGGCAGAACCCGATCATCGAGAGAGCATGAAGCTTGCTGGCGACATCGGTGTCGGCGGAGTGTTTCGCAAACCTCCCAGCCTCACCCTAGCCCTAGGGTTGGCTCCGAGATAGGGAAAGTGGAACCCTAATTCTATATAGATCTCTCCTTGTAGATCCTTTATAAACAGGGCAGCTATCCAGGATCTCCGCTTTCACTTTCATACTCTCCTTTATGTTATGTCGCGTGTTTCGCTCGCTAAGGCGAGCTCCACTCCCATGCTTTCCGTTGGTCAACAACCAACAAAAGTTATCTATAGTTCTTCACTACTCCTACAGGCTTGACGGAGTTAAGCTGTCTGGAGGGAATTTTTTTTTATCAAAGAACGCATGCCCTTTTTTCATTTTAAAAAATGGTTCTGTTGCTTGCGAGGGGCAACCCGCGTTGAGCAATTCGAACCCAATCTTCAACTTTATTGGGAGGAGGTAGGCTTCCAAATGCCCGGTCCGGATCCTACCGACTCGCCACAACAGTGACTCTCTAAGTGTTCGGCGATTCTTGAGCACTATTATACCTTTTATAAAAGTTATGTTCCAGAGCCACACACCTGGCTGGAACTAGCGAACAACCTTGCTGGAGCGACTCCCACAGGTATGGGTGCTCAACAACTACTTTTGGAATTACACAATCCATCAAGTGAGATCTACCTAGAGGGAGTGAGAATCTTACTTGCATGGAGCAGTGGCGTTTCATGATTCCTTTTTCTTTTTTTCCATGCTTTCCGTTGGTCAACAACCAACCACAGCTCTCTATAGTTCTTCACTACTCGTACAGGAAGGTAAGAACCACTTTTTTTTCTGGAAGGAAGCGCACCCTTCCCGACAGCACCTTTTACAAGTACATCGAATCGTTAGCGCTGGATAAGGCTGAGGTTGGATTTTGTAAAGCTCTGCTAGGGAGAGTGGAGTCGCTTCAGCGGGAGCACTACAATAATGGCGAGCATATTCCCTTTTCATTCACAAGTTCCAGGGAGAAAAATCGATTCCCTTATGTGGGAATATGCTCGCGAGGAATAGAAAGGGGGGGGACAGGTTGGTTCGAGGACTCGTTGGTCAAAGGAAAGATGGAAACAGGGGAGTTGGCTGATAAAGATGGACAGTAACGATCGCGTAATATCAATTTATCGGCCTCGTCATTGAAAGCGGCTTCCAATTGCTCGGAAATTCTAAGCTATATGGGGGGCTTGGATGGTGAGCAAAAACAATTGATCAAGAAGTTGGTCAACTTTCGCATGAAAGAAGGTAAAAGAACGAGAGTTCGTGCTATTGTTTATCAAACCTTTCATCGCCTAGCTCAAACCGAACGCGATGTAATCAAACTTATGGTTGACGCCGTAGAGAATATAAAGCCCATATGCGAAGTGGAAAAGGTAGGAGTAGCAGGTACTATTTATGATGTCCCTGGGATTGTAGCCAGGGATCGTCAACAAACCTTAGCTATTCGTTGGATCCTTGAAGCAGCTTTCAAACGACGTATAAGCTACAGGATAAGCTTAGAGAAATGTTCATTTGCTGAGATACTGGATGCTTACCGAAAGAGGGGAATTGCACGTAAGAAAAGAGAGAATCTTCATAGACTGGCTTCCACCAATCGAAGTTTCGCGCATTTCAGATGGTGGTAAAGTGAGACCACATAAAGAGCTCTTCCTCATTCAGTCTGATTATTCAGTAAGATATGGTTTGACCCTTTTTCTTTTTGTTTGAATCTTCATATAGAAAGCCGGCCTTCCTCATACTCCTCCCTTCATTCATTGAGTTGGAGGAATCCATAGGGGCCCGCCCGTTATGCATTCCATGAAATAACCCTTCTTTGTATGACTTCTCTTTTGCCTCAGGTCGAATGAATACGAAAGGGAGATCAATCAAAAAAGAGGCCATGAATGAAGAAGTAGTGGGCCTTTCACCCTCTTTCTAGTGACTCGGGGAGCTGATCTGATAAATGCACTTCAAAGGGAGGGAAGCTAGGTTTCCCATGTTGGTATGGCCGGGCATAAAAGATTTTGAAGTTAGGTCAAAAAGAAGAGGTAGAGAGAGAGAACAGAACGGAACCGATAGCCCCGAATTATGTCAGGGCAAGAGAAAGAAAAGAAAAGTAAGGACTCTCGTTTTCCGCATACGCATATAGGCTGTGAAAAAGAAGTCCACTTTTCCAATAGAGAAAGAGAGTGATTCGTCTACTTTGTTAATAAGGTAACGGAACGAACTTCAAGTACTTCGTAGGACGCCGCCGTTTGCTAAGATGTGCTTCCACATCGTGAGCTTTAGTGCACAAGTCGTCGAATCCCTTAAAGGTTTGGGGCAGGGGACGACAAGTCGTGCCTGAAGTTGTTCATGCACATCTTGAGGAGCTCTTGCGGAGTAAACTTCTGGGGACAGGCAAAAGTAGGGGCTCGCCACCTTGCAATGAACTCCGTGACAGGTTCATGCTTGGTCTTGAGTTGTTCGGGCACTCCAACCCTTCTTTGTGTGTTGCTGAACTGCTTCCTGAACTCCGAGACCCTTGCTTCCCAAGTCGGGATCGACTCTTCAGAGAGGTGGGCGTACCGTGTAAAGGCGGGCCCCTCCAATGATTGTACGAAAAGCCTAAGGCACAGTGCCCCATTCTGCGCTACCGGCCCACATCTTACCAGGAAATGCGCTAGATGCTGGTGCGGGTCTCCCCGTTCCGTCGAACTTTAGTCTGGCTGAGAGAACCCTGGCGTATACGGCACGGAATCTATCCAAGCCGGATAAGGTTTGGTGATCATGTGGTTATCCTCCTCCTTTTCCTTGGCCTCTTTTACTCTTTTCTTGACCAACTGATTCATTGTTGCGAGGAGGGTTGTCAAGCTTGTATAAAAAAAGACGTATAATAAATCGTTGATTGCTATTCTTGAACCTCTTCACCATGCTAATAAGATTCAGGAATTCTCCAACAGAATGGGTTTCCACTTTTCATTGGCAAATCAAGAGGCAGATGATAAAATATGGCTCTGTTGGAATCATGAAGTGAATGTAGTGCTTGTCGACGCGTTTGAACCGTGTATCACAGTCGACCTTAATTCTGATCTGGTAAGGCTTACCATTGTTTATGCAAAGTGCTCCATTCAGGAGAGACGGCTTCTTTGGGAAAAACTTCAATTACTGTCCTAAGACATACAAGGTCCATGGATGGTTGCGGGTGATTTTAACGCAATTTCATATGTGTCTGAAAAACTTGGTGGCAGACCTCCAAATCTTTATCTTTAGAGGAATTCAAATGAAAAATTCACGGACTCGCCATTTCTGTGAGAGATCCGATCCCAGTTGGTTTCAACTTTTTCTTCCCTCTCAATTCCATCCATATCCCGCCTTCAATCTGAATGATCTGGAATTCATTTCCAATTCCTTATATCAACTAATGGGGATACCGGGAGGGAGGAGAGAAAGCACCCCGCTAACTTTTTCTTTCTTCTACCAATGATCAGTAGATTGAGCACTAACGGAATATCGAGAAAGAAAGAGCGGAGCAACTACATCAAAAAAGTGGGAAGTAGTGCTTTCTACGGCTACTTTCTCTCTTATATTATGATATTTCGAGTTAGAGGCGTGATCTATTATATCAACTAAGTGAACGAGGTACAGAGAAAGCGAATGTTACGAGCCTGTTGACGTTTTCTATATTTTGAATTCCGGCGGGACAAAGGTATTCCTATTTTATTTAATTTAAAGATAAGTTACACGATCTAATCTACTAAAAAGCCTGGGTGAAATAGAGGTCATAGGTTAAGTACAAGACAGAGAGGAATTTGGTGTTGCAGGATTGATGACCGGAAAAGGGTTAATAATTTGTTGATTAGTTTTAGCAGGTATATTGGTATGAATGAACATATTATAAATATAGAATATAGAAGAATCTCGCCATACGGCACGAGCAGTTGAGTACTATCATGCCTTTGTTCTGTGAAAGAAACTAAAAAACTTGCGAAGCACGCACCTCAATTACCCTGCCTGTGTGAATTGAACGAACTGACAAGTACAACCAGCTTGCTTAAGCTGGGTTTCCACCTATTTGTGAGTTTCGGCCATTTGAAGCAAAGTCTAAAGGACGTATTCGTTGCCGATTTGGGGTTCTGATGGAAGATACTGCTGAGGTTATACACAAAGTACACACGTGATTCTGCTCTGGAAAAACTCCCTGTGGTCCAGAGAGAGATGAAGTTTATAGTCAACCTCTGCCTCTCAGATAGCTTTCTTTTCCAACACTTCTATGTAGAGATGGGTGTAATATTAATATGATTAATAGTTTAAGTTTACTTGCAGTTTTTCAAAGTCTCAAATTTAGGGCTTGGTTCTGGCCTTGTTTCGTAGTGAATTTATGGATTTGAATAATTATAACACTGAATTCTAATTTGAAAATTCAACTTGACTTGTACCCGGAACAGGGAATAAGGATATCCAATTTAAATCCGGGTTCTTTTTTCTATTTTGCGCTTAGATGTGCTCGGCAGATGCTAAAGAAAAAGAGCGTGATGGCAAAGAGTTGATCGAGCGAATAATCACAGTTCTCAACTATCACGACTACTGGCGGAATTTCACTCAATTAAATAAACTATACCCTCATAAAACGAAGTAGTACTCCCCCACAGCTGTTAACACAATTTTAATGTCATTCTCGACTCTATCCCTGACTGGGTGTTTGATTTCAGGCCCTTTCGAGGGAGGTATCTGATTGGTTAATGTCAGCCCGGCTTGCATGGACTTCCGGTGGTTCTTAGTTGACAACTGCATTGCAATTTTAAATAAAAAAGTAAAAAGATGCTTGTACGCACATTAGATTTGCTAACTCAATTGATCCTACTGTGTCTAGATCAGGGTTCCCGTTTAAGAAAGCTGTGTTAGCTTTGTATTGGCTCCCATCTTACTTAACGGGGGCCCTAGTTGAATACCGATCAAAATTGTGTGAAATTTTTTAACTTTTCTAATAGAGAATTATTAGTTATGTAAAATACCCCGAAAAGTCCTCATTTACCCCGGCAGGTAAGCTCCGCAGCGAAAGGAATGAAATCCTCTGCTGCGGTCGTGAAAGGTGATCAAATCAGTTTACCTTCTAAGAAGCTATTGGCTATATGCTTAACACATGCAAGAAAAAATAGAATAGATAAACTTTCTTTGTTAGGTCAGGAAGCAGTAAGATCAGTAATGGTCCAAAAAGAGGAATAGCGGCCTTATAACTGTTCTTCTCTTTCTTTCTAAAAGGTGATAGATAGAAGGACTACTAGTACTTTACTAAGAAAGCTATCCGTAGATGCCTTATTCAGTCTTAGAGCTAAGAGTTAAGCGCTTAAATCAATTCAAGCCGTTTGGTTGCTAAATGCAAAAAAAAATTTATCAAAAAGATTTTTTCATTACTACTACATAAAGCACTACATTACATAAACAACCACATATGCCTTTAATAGAGCTTTAAAAGCATTATGCTAACTACATTAATTATTTAAAAAACATAAAGAAGTCAAAGGATAGGCCTTAACAAGTAGACAGAAGATAAAGTCACGACTTTTTTTAATTTCTTCTAGTGGTTTTCCCGGTCACCGAGGGTGACAGCCCGCACAATGAGTGCTTGCTGCTCCTCCTGCAGCACTTGCAGCCTCCTCTGCCTTTCCCTTATACCCTCTCTGGCAGCGCCAATGCGCTCTTCTGCCTCTGCAGGATCTCTTGCTCTAACATTTCTTAAAAAGAGGTTTAGCGCTCTACGACGCTCTTCAATTTCATTTTTCAGTTGCCCCATTTCGGCAGCAATTGCGGAAAGCCTGTTTGTAACAGCCATAGCCATACGTGCTATTACTCAATTTCTTTGATTTGAATTTGATGAAGACACTTATCGAGCCTCTATTTATAGAGTGGTAGAGGAATCTCGCCATGCGTCACGAATTAGATGGCAGGCACAATTCTTACTAGTTCTCCGCACTACTTTTCTGCAGTTGAAGACTCTCATGCCTTTTTAATGAAAAACTGGCTGGCTCTGGCTACCTTGCGGAGCAAACAAAATCTCCCCAAATCACACTGCCTGTATGAACAAACAAACTTTGCACAACCAGCTTACGTAGAAAAGATTCCATGCCAATAGACTCGTGACATCCATGTACTGAGTCGTCAAATGAGCCACGTTAAGAAAGCCCAAGCTTATACGCATTGGCCCACAGGGTGTCCCAAGAGGGCCCGAATGAAAGACCCAAGCTTACATGAACCATCAAAGAAAGTCCTACAAATAAAGACTTGGGCCTGTCAAGCCTGCTTTCCTCGATGGAAGCCCACAGAAGGGCCAAAACACAACAAGCCTACCCATCATCAAAGCAAGCCCAAGCCCATGCAAGAAGGACCTCATTGTCATGGAAGCCCTTTCCTTACTCCTCAATATAGTCTATGAGAACGTTTTTCTGACCAACTCTCATGGCTTTAGGAGGGGGCGGGCCCCTAAGCTAGCTCTCGCCTTCTTCAGGATTTGCTCCACAATTCCAGCTATGATCGAATGAATGAAGTTAGAAGCTAAGGGCTTTGGTCGAGTGCTTTGCCAATCATTCTTCTATGTACGAGAGTCATAAGGCAGGGGAAAGAAAGGCAGCTAGGAAGACAAGCTAATCCGAAAGGGCCAGCCCGAGCCAAGGACTAACAAGAAAGAGGAGAGACCGAGATGTGATTTGGCAGATGTACAGCAAATTTTGTGGGAATTCAGAGCACCTGTAGGTCTAGCTTTCTAGTTATCTTAAAGCAAGTTTTGCAAATTAGGGTCTTATCATTGCTTTTTAAAGTAAAAACTTCCAAACAAGATCAATTATTTTAATGCTTTGAGTTTATAGTAAAGAACAAGAGACTTTTTCATTTGGTGAATTTTAAACGTTTTCTTTATGGAAATCAAACTTGGTCTCGGTTTTCCTGGAAAAGTCTTGAGCTAACCTCTTTAACTCCCCATCGTCATCTCTAGCACCACACTCACATCTCACCATCCAAGTATCAGATCCACCTTCGTACCTCAAAGGCGTGTCTAAATCTATCCCACTTCCACTCACACCAACTCCTGCTCCCGATTCAACTACTCCAAAAAGTACTTCCATATCCTCCATTTCATCCAAGCCTTCGATTCCGATAACCACAAACCATTCTGTGATAAAAGAAGTATCCCTCAGTGCACTTTCAGCTGCTTTCTTTAGGTCTCCAATAGTTGCATGCATAGGCACTACTACTATCTCACCAGGTGGCAAGCCCCTCTTGACTTCAATTTCCTTATCAGTTGAACTGGGCAAGAGTCGGCAAATGATTGTCAACCACTGCTCTTCCTCTCCCTTTGGTCGAGCTACTTTCCTCTTCCTCATCCCTAATTGGAAATTCCTTCACGAAGTGCTTGGTGTCCAATATTGCTTAAGTAGCCAACTCCACCAACTCTGATTCTGGGTATCCTAGCAGCACATGCTCATACAGATAAAGCACATCATTGCTAACATCAACTCCAGGAACTAGAGCTGCTGATGAAAGGGACTGAAGAACTATCTCTTTCTTTTCTTGCAATGCGTTCACAATCACTTCCGCTGCAAACTCTAGTCTTCTTTTAGGCCATCTGCTATCCATGTGAGTAATAACAGTAGTGAACTTCCTATAACTCACAGACTTTTCCTTCATCGGGTGCTTGATCTGGAGGGCTGCTCTGGTTGTTGTAATGAGCTAAGAATCTCCAGTGCTCTTTCATAATTGTGTTCTGTGACGCCGAAGCTTCCTTGGCAGAACCTGTACCCCCATCTACCAAACCAAGAGTGTCCGTAAGCAACGCCATGGAGAAGACGAAGGTCCATAGACCGCTTCTTTGGTAGATCCTCAACAGTGATTTTCCTCTCATATGGTTCCCTCCTTATGTGCATAAAAATAGTATTATATATATATCTATATATATATTACTATTAATTTCTTCTTCAAATCGACCTAAAAATAGAATAAATTATAAGTGTCTTAGCACCTTTTCTTTACTCGTGATTCAGGCAATCCAATCTTCCGTGTGTAAGGTGGAAGCCCCCCAAAAAGGTTTTCCATTAATGGGTGATCAAAAGCATCCGGTCGATATTAGATAGAATGCTATAAACCTTAAAAGAGAGATTTTTGAGGGACCAGGCTTTGTCGTTTAGTCCTCTGAAAGTGAAATTGCTAAAAAAGAAAAAAAGGGATACACCAACCATCCGCTCCGAGCTGTGTACCTCCGTCTTGAGTTGCTTTGCCGAAGACTCCTCGCGTTTCTTAGTTAGAGAGTAAAGGGCGGTGTAAGTGGTTCCCCGTTTGCACCCCTCTTTCTCAGTTTGAGCTGATAGACTTCTTCTCCTATTCGCGAGAGTTTCACTTGCTTAGGCTTCCTCTTGGCTTTGCTTCATCCTCTCCATTTCTAGCCCTTGTAAGTTGAGTTGATCCAGAAAGGTATATATTTAAGGCACCTCTAGGAGGGGAAAACGGCTTCATTACCGAAAAACATTCGTTTCAACATGTCGAGGTATCATACGATCTTCAGAAAGGCGATTTCTTGGATAGTAACCTGTTCTGTTGGCTTGGCCCCTTCCCCGGAGGGAGTCTTTTTTAGTAGTTGAGAAGCAACCTCTCTTCCCATTTAGGTCGGAGCGTCAAGATGAGTTTTAGTTACAGGGTTATTCACAGGTTTGAGTGAGATACATTACATATGATTTTAAGCAAGGAGCGAACGCAGCTGTTCGTCGGAAAGACTTCTCCTCTTCTCCTTTTGCACCGCCCATTTCGTCGTCTACTAAATAATATATATGATCCTGTAAGGGTAGGAACTCTCGCTACCTTGTACGTAAGACTTTCTCTTTATTCGCGAGAAAAGCATGCCAGAATCTCTTAGGTAATAGTTGCATGCGGGAGTATTCCGAATGGTAAACTATATATAGGCCTAGGCAGTTTAGTTTCCCTTGTATAGCTGCCCTTTCCGAAGTTAGTGAGCCTAGCTCAACCGTTGGGAGAGGCAGAAGCAGCAAGGCCTCGTCATCAAGATCTTAGTCAACGGCATCTGCCAACAAACAAGTCTTTTACGCCAAGAAGCTCTTCTTCAGTTCCGCGTAAAGAAATTGCTTGATGAGATAAGTGCAGGTATTCTACAGTTTCCATTGCATTTCCAAGGTGAAGATTCTCGTGTTCGGTTAGCAGGAAGTGAAGCTTTCTTATCCAGGAAGTTACTTTTCGCAATGCAAGTCCTGTTTATCAATTAGTCGAGTCGCTTTTAATCTGTTTTTGAAATCATCCGGTTGAGCTAAATGGAAGGCAGAATAGGGCTACGGACCTTGAGAGAGGTGGGAATTTGGATGAGCAGCTGCATAATGAGACAAATACATTCTCGCGAACAGCAGCCGCATCATACCTATAGGTGCTGACCCTTGGTTACATTGGTTCTAATCTGCAGCTCACTTTTAAAAGGAATTATTATCGCTTAGCGCTTGTGCTAAGGAAGATATATAGATTTGCGGAAGAACTCTGCCGCCCGAGAAGCTTGAGCTTGAAAGCGGTATCGTACACACTTATCTTTATTCTCGTAAACAAAAACCGGGAGAAGGTCCATTGAAAGAAGGAATTCGCGCCTACCATAAACTCCCAGTCAGGAGAAGAAAGATCCCGAGAATTTCTACCCACTAGGGGACTTTCGCCCGAGGATACGGGAACATGAACAAAAGACCGTAGGAGTTGGGAGCAGCCCTCGCTTCGCTCATGCGTAACCGCGTGGTTAAGTACTCTATTCTATATTGCCTTACTAAACCTTACTAAACAAAAAATAAACAGCAGGATCTGCATCAACGGTAATTGGTCGCTATGTTGTGTCCCATCAGCTTGCTTCTGGCGAGATGAATAGCTTGTTTCTTCCATTCCGACCTTCGATACGAGGATTCATCCGAAATCGATTGGTTAACGCGAAAGCTGGAATTACTTCGGCCGTGGCACGATCATAAGAGCAAACCCTAAAGTCTATTTTCCACAAACGAATGCCATAAAAAAAGGAGATGAGCTTGCAAATCATTAAAGGAGATTAAGTAGGAAAGTCCTACCCCGAATCCATTATAGATTAATTAGTCAGCTGCCGCAGCTGCCCGGATATAAAGTAAAAAGACAGGATTTCCACTTCAATGGTGGGAAGGGGTTGTGACCTACGACCACCATAATAGATGAATGCATTAATTTGAATTTCTACAACATGGCACTAAGGCAACCAACGTTTTCTAACATATGTGAGGTGCTAACGGGAAGATTGTAATCTTTCTTTAATTGATCCTAGCTCTCGCCTTGGTGCTTGTGATGCAGGGATACGTGAGTCACCGCCTAACTATCAGCCTATACCCAAAAACGATAAAGGGTACAAAACTCGATCAACCCCTGTCTTCCATGGATTATTTGATTACGTAGTTCGACTGGATAGTTTAACCTGGGATTAGAGCCCATATATGTGTACCTGGAGGGGCTTGTACCCTAGAGGTTGCCAATCTATCGATACCAGACTCAACTCTAATAATATAAAAAAGAAGTGAGTAAACTCCATAACGTAAAAAGACCGAAATTAGACCACTAAAGCGACGACCTAGAAGGGTACCCCTTCAACCCCTATAATTGCTTGCTGAAGGACAACTCTGGGAAGCTTGAAAAAGACCAAATAACAGTAACATAATCACAATATCATAGATTAGGCCGAACATTTCATTCTACTTAAGAAAAGAGGCCAAAATAGAATGTGCAACTCAGCCCTTGACCCTTTGGGATGCGATTGATCTGTTTTTCCAACTAGACTTTTCAACCTAACCCAAAGTTATATTCGTAGGTCGGTTACTATATATCGTAGGTTGGTTAGGTCGGCTTGCCTCTAACCTGCTCTCATGACTGCTAGATTACATACTTGACTTTTGTTCCTTCCTGCGTTTATATTTTTCATTGTCTTGAACCTTTATTTTTTCTCTTCGGTGACTCCCTCTCCTTTCCCTGCGCCCGCGGTCAAGCTACTTCGTTCCTTTCATCAATCAAGCTACTTCGTTCCTTTCAGTCGAGCGAGTCTAGCTCCCCTGCTTGCTTTAGAAATGGAGGGCTAAATAGCGCCTAGCTCCCAGTCATAACAGTTGGAAACGCACGGCTAGGTCAATCAGCATAAGAAGAATCCGACGCTGAGGATTGACTCTTCTCTTTTTAAGGAGTTTTTTTAGTCTTTTCTTGGAGCTAGAGCATCTAGGTCTTTTATGATATGATATTGAATCATTCCTTCTTCGTTTACAGCAAAAAATAAGACTTACCTATGGAATGAATGGGAAAGCAGCTGCTTAGACATAGCCGCTATCGCCCATGGCAAGGGTGAGTCTTTTCTTGATTTGCTTGCTCGAGGAAATGTATTCTGATTCCCCTTTCTTTTCTTTTTATTAGTTTTAGGGTTGGGTCTGGCAGAGAGGAAGTACAATCAGCTACACCCGCCCTTGTGCCTCGTCAACTGGTTATCTTTTTTCCATTCACTTAGCCGGTGCTTCAGGTGGAACTGCTCATGTTGGGCATCCAATTAGCGCAGCATTGGGTATTGGTTCATTAGCTACATCTATATATAGACCGATAAAATGCAACCACTTTATATTAGATATTAGGAAGGGAGATTTCTATTCAAATAGAAAAAGAAAAAAGAAATTGCGTATGAAATACGCCCAAAGACTCCCATGCCTTTCTTGGTTGGACCAACCAGATTTCCGAAAAGTCTTTCTGTTAGAGCAAGAAGCGGAACTACAAGGGAATCTTAATAAGTCATGATACTTTCGATTACGCCCAACAGCCCACTTGAGCAATTTGCCATTCTCCCATTGATTCCTATGAATATAGGAAACTTGTATTTCTCATTCACAAATCCTTCTTTGTTTATGCTGCTCACTCTCAGTTTGGTCCTACTTCTGGTTCATTTTGTTACTAAAAACGGAGGAGGAAACTCAGTACCAAATGCTTGGCAATCCTCGGTAGAGCTTATTTATGATTTCGTACCGAACCTGGTAAACGAACAAATAGGCGGTCTTTCCGGAAATGTGAAACAAAAGTTTTTCCCTCGCATCTCGGTCACTTTTACTTTTTCGTTATTTCGTAATCCCCAGGGTATGATACCTTATAGCTTCACAGTTACAAGTCATTTTCTCATTACTTTGGGTCTCTCATTTTCTATTTTTATTGGCATTACTATAGTGGGATTTCAAAGAAATGGGCTTCATTTTTTAAGCTTCTCATTACCCGCAGGAGTCCCACTGCCGTTAGCACCTTTTTTAGTACTCCTTGAGCTAATTCCTCATTGTTTTCGCGCATTAAGCTCAGGAATACGTTTATTTGCTAATATGATGGCCGGTCATAGTTCAGTAAAGATTTTAAGTGGGTTCGCTTGGACTATGCTATGTATGAATGATCTTTTATTTTTTATAGGAGATCCTGGTCCTTTATTTATAGTTCTTGCATTAACCGGTCCGGAATTAGGTGTAGCTATATCACAAGCTCATGTTTCTACGATCTCAATCTGTATTTACTTGAATGATGCTACAAATCTCCATCAAAGCGGTTATTTATTTATAATTGAACAAAAGCGAGGAGCTTTTAAGCGTACCGAGTTTACGAGGTGAAAGAGCCCCCGGATCGAAAAATAAAATAAAAAGATTCCGAGCACGTATGATCAAAGTCTATCTTGTCTTTACCACGAGTCATTTTCCTTGGCTAACAATGAATTTGAGTTTTTCCCATATCCGCGGGTTCTTCAATTTGCTTTCTCCCCCATAGAGGAAATAAGTAAGGTGGTATAATATATTTATCCGCTTATTGGAACTCCTTCTAATGACCTATGCATTCTGTTATCATTTCCAGTTGGACGATCCATTACATTAATCCAATTTGAGGAAGAAACGAACTCTTTCCATTTTTTTAGGTATTACCATAACCTTAACTTCTTTAGGGGCTTGGAGCAGATGAAGCCTTCCTTCTTTCTTCTCGGTCCGCTTTGGCTCCTGATCTTGAACTCGCTTTTCTTGGCCTCAGGCTTGGCTTCTTCTTGGAGTCCTTGCCTTTTCGATACTTTAGGCCCCTGCCCTTGGCTTGGTCTCGACCCCCCCCCCCTGGCTAAGTACTTTCAATCTAGCAGGCTAGCTGCCTATTCCGCCCCTAAGTCTTGGACATTTTGGCGTAGGTTGGAGCCCCTTCATGAAATCGAAGAGCCGGTCCTCTTCCGTCATAAATGTCCAGCGAGAACCACGAAAGAAGGCCTTCACATACTCGCGTATGGGGCCTGTTGCTTCAGGCTCATCAACATGTCGGACCACAACCGGGCAGGAACCGAACCCTCCATTCTGCCTGAAACTCGTCCTCAAAATAGATCTAATTGCACTTCACGCTTCGCGTTCTTTACGTCTTTTGGTCCGGGGGTCGTGGTTGGGTCTAGAGAGAGTGTGACAATTAATTACACTGAAGCATTCGGGCAAGGAAAGTCAGAGCTAAATTCCGAAGAAGGTCAGAGGGTATAAAACCAGAACCAAGTCTTTGAAGTTTCGTATCTTGACCTAATGTCGGGAGAATTGGCTTACCGTGCCTCCACTGCTGTAGTTGACGTTACAGCCGGATCGGTTCATGCTTTGGCGAGCAAGCGCTAAAGCCCGCTTTGGGCTGACATTGAGTGGTATCATACATCATCCCCTTCCTTATAATAGAAAAACTCAACAAGGCTCGACGCGAAGCACAAAAGCGCTTTAAGGCGCATTAATCAGGCTTTGAAGGTCACACAAGAAGGCTATTCGACCGACAAAACGTAGGAATTAGTGCGTGCTGAAAAATGGACTTTTCTTTCTATTCTAAGTGAAGGGCAGGAGAAAGAATCTTGCATCTATCTCGAGTTGCTCCCTTAAGCGATCTATCCCCTTGTGACGTCGAGTTTGCTCTATTCTCTTAGCTCGGGCTCCTATCAAGCTTCACTTCGCGCATGATAGCGGCATTATTGGGGAAGGAAGTCGCTCGCTAGTGCACCTTACCCAAGGTGCACGTCGCTAGGTCAATTCATGCTTCGACGCACTCCCGCCTCGTGTTTTCGACAAAGTGTTGTGCCATACTTCGAGAATGACACGGTTCGGAGGTCATTTATTTGGGTGAAAGCTCCTTCTTCCAATCCCGTAGAGAGGCCTGGAAGAATTGATTGAGAATAACAAGACGATTGACCCATTTTTTCATCTTAAATAAAGACATCATGCCCTAGACGCGAAGGTGAGTAAGAGACCCAGGTGAATTCTGCGAAGATAGAAGAGCGGACTTCTGAGGAGACTGGAAGCCTATAAATAATAGGAATGGCGAACTGGAACCTCATCCTTCAAAGGCTTGGTGTATATTTGTCCTATTCGTAACGACCCCGACCTTGCGTCAGGGAAAGTGGGAAAACCCCTAAGACTCTACGGGCTGGGCGGGCCTAAAGGAGCTTATAAAATTCCACCTATGTAGTGACCCGCATTCAACAACGAAGAGTCTTCCTTCTTATCTCCTTCTTTGGAATTTCATTCTTCTGCATTTTTCCCACCCTAGCCGCCCTTCCTTAACAAGATGGCTCGGAGCAAGCAAAGTCTTACGCTATATACTATGCTATGATATTTGATAGCGCAGAAGGGGAGTAAGCACACAATGAAATAGGTGGAGAGTCCATTTTCTTAATAATGCCCAAAAGCCCTATAGCTCTTCGGACTAAGGCGTGACCATAGGATCTCACAGTGTCAGAATGAGTTGAGGACGGAGAGTCAGTCGGAGGGTACTGGAGAGGAAGAATTTAGTTCAGCCCCTCAAGGTGGACTCGAAAGAAGGGTTTTGCCGGGGCCGGACCAGGAGATGAAGGCGAAGTTGATTCCCATATCCTTAAAAGGCGCTTTATCTTCGACGTTCTATTCTACTGTTCTATATGGATTTAAAATGGTCAAAGGGTCTCCTAACCTAATAGATCTCATTCAAAGCATTCATAGGTCTCACGGAACTCACCTTGTGCTGCTTTCCCTCTCTTGGAGTGGAGCTCTCAGTTGATGAGAACTGGCCTTGTGCTTTCGCTCCATCTCCCGGTGCCATACCTTTGTCTTGAACCTGTTGTCTTTTACCAACTCCCCTTATAAAACCACTAGTGGGTCAGCGGGTCTCTCGTCTATGGAATGGCCAGCACCTACACCCGATTCCTAAACTCCAGCTCCTGCTCATGAAAGTTAAGATTTGGATGTCCACCCGGCTGAAGGATCCAATAGTGAATTCTTCTTTTCTTTACTCAATGCTGAAGCTGGTTCTGAAGGATCAAATAGGTCATGGCTTGGGGAGTCATTGAAACCAAGACTTTCGGCTTAGTGTATATTAAAAAGAACAGAGGAAGGAGCCTAGAGTATTCGGCCTAACTCACAGGCAGATCTAAAGGCTATTAAATAGTCGCCTAAGCAGACGATGGACGAGACTCTGGAAGAGTGGCTTTCTGCTGAGGTTGCTTCTGACGGGCTTGTGACCAACTCGGTAAAAACCCCTAGTGAAAACTATGTCTGTATGTATAGTATAACCGCCGCTTCAAATCAATTGAATCAATGCAAGCAATGCTGTTCCCACATGCCTATTCATTCCTATTTGGTTGGATTCCTCGGTTCATGTTATGCCTTAGATGGAATAGCCTGTTTTTCTAGCTATTAGTTTCTAAAGATTAAGACAATTAACTCTTCTTTAAACCAGTTCCGGGGGCAGTTACACTGCGCCAGACCCCCCAGTTCCACCAAATTAAGAATATCTGTAACTACCAATATATTTATATTACTTATATTTCTAATACCGGTAACTAAGATTTATATTTATCATACCTGTAACTACCCCGTAGGGAACTAAAGAGAATGACAATTAGCAACTCATAACTCCCTAACTGCTATAACTCTTAAACTGCTATAACTCATAATAACTCTTCTAACTCATAACCCCTTTAGTTTAGTTCCGGGGGAGTGCCCCCAGTTACACCCCTAACTAAAAAGACTTTTAATACCTAATAATACTTTACTGGTAACTAATTAGAATTCTATTAATAATAATAACGGTAACCTCCCCGTAGGGGGAATATCAATAATAATAAGACTTTAACTTAACCCCGTAGGGAACTAAAAGAAAAGAGTGAAGCTATGAGGAATAAAGTAACTCGACTGCAAAGGAGAGGACTTTAAACTTATTTTTTCTTAAAAGATATAGGATTCCCCAACAAGGACAAGAAAGAAGGATGTGCCTAATAACAGTAACTTATATTTATCATACCTGTAACTTAAATTAATTGAGTTACGAGTTCGAGTTAGCTTTCTAGTTTAGAAGGGAGTTCTAGGTAGGAACTCTGCAGAATACCTAATTAAGAGGGAACTAACCTAAACTTAAGGAAAAGAGTTATAGGAGTTGATGGCAGTTACACTGCTCCCCTAACTTTAAATCAGTGTTAGTTTAAACTCAATGAAAACCGCAGTCTTTTTAAAAGATAACTGATTCCTATTTAGATCATTTACCGCTGTTTTAAGGCCCTTTCTTTGTAGGTCAGGTGGCTTACCCGCAGGTGGTTAAAACTAATGGCCTGGAGGAGAGGGTTATTATATCATTAAATAACAGTAATACCTAATTCATAATAACGGTAACTACAATATTAATAAGACTGTAACTTCGCCCGTAGGGAAAGAGTTATGAGTTAATGTTGCTAATTGAGTTCGAGTTAGGGTTAGGGTTTGAGTTCCTAACCAAGAGCGGTTCGAGAGAAAAGAGTTATGAGTTATGTTTCAAAGAAGGTGCATATATGTTCGCGAGGCTTGGCTTCTTTTCTTAAAGCGCCTCAAGAAGTCTCGAAGGATAAAGATTTGTAAGAAAGCGGACGTCGTTGACAGCTAAGTAGTTGCCGGTCTCCTCTACTTCGCTTCTGCTGCCCTCTTTAAAAGACTTATTTTCTATCTGGTTATAGAAATCGCTTTTCCAATCCCTCGTGAAGATACCACCACCAGTAATGAAGTTGTTCTCCTCCCCTTGCCGTAATATGGAATGGTGGTTGGGACGGGGTCGACCTCTCGATGCATTGCTTGGGTCTTCATTGGGCACTAGTTGCGCACTAGCTCTTCGGTGGTGAATAAAAAAGTGTCAAGTGATGGAGTCTTTCGGAGGTGTGGCTAGCTCTGGGTCAGCTGTAAACTCTTGTTCAAGGAGTGAGGCAAAAGGCCAAGGCGAGAAAGACCCAGCGCAAGGGTAAATGCTCTTTGATAAGATGGATCTGTTTAATACGAATAAGCTGTTCTTCCATTCCTCGTGTTAGCCAGGAAGTTCGAATGGCGCTTAGTGGTATAGAATCCGATCTTTCGGAATAGAAATAGAATAGGCTCTTCTCCTTTCCTTTAGTTTGGCGAGATAGGAATTGTCTCTAGAAGCCTTAGGCCGATTAGTTAGACTGATCTTTGTGATATAGCTTTTGTGGTCTTGTTTAGCGATTGCGCATTGCCGTGCTGTCTTCAACAAAGATCTCTGCTCTTTTCCTTGATGCGGAGAAGATATAGTTCTTAGTTAACCCCCTGGCCAGTTAAGAGAGTTCGAGGCATAGCCCAGGTGCTTTTAGCGAAGCCGGAATTCCATTAAGGTAGTTCCGCCGAGGGTGACATCACTGGGGAAGAAGAAGAAGAATTCTAGATCGAATGCGACTGGGATTGAGGCGAAGACAAAACCTTTCGGAAAAGCGAGTCAGTCTAGTGCCCCTCCACCGTCTTTCACTTCCTCAGCACAAGCGCTAAGCGATAATAATTCCTCGAAAGAAGCATATAGTTATGTTATAGGTGCAGGGGGTCAAAGGGCTTGGGCAAAGCAAAGCTGGCAAGGCAAAGCATGAGGGGCATACGGCATTGCCGGTCGAATAAGCAGTGATTCCTGCTCGGCACTTGCTATAGAAGAAGCAGCAGTTAGCTCTAACACGGGACTGAAGTCACTTCAGGGGTTAGCTCTGCAAATGTTGAAAGAATAACGGCAGCTAATTCATCCGCATCTGTTGGAGGAATGGTGGAAGGGATCGATCCGGTGAAAGGCCAAGGCAATAAAGAAGAAAGACCAGGCGCAGGGCATAGTACAGAAAAGATATTCCTGATTCAAGTCTTGGAGGAAGGTTAAACTAGCTCGACCAACGGGAGAGGGAGTTTACTTGCTCGACCATAGGGAAAGGCATATTCTCTGCCAAAGCAGTTTTCTCGTTTCGCCGATAAACGAAGAAAGAACAAAAGAACAATGGTATTCATTTTGAAGTCTTTATAGGAAAGAGCGGATTCTCCTTGTATCCAGTACCTGGAAAGGAATTCTGTATGGCTCAGAGGTGCTTAAGGCTGGTCTGAGATGGAGACTTGGAGATGGTTGCAAGGTGAAATTCTGGACTTATATTTTGGTCTTAAGATTGCTTGGAAACTCAATATTCCTAGACTGATTGTGGAATCAGACTCTTCCCTAGTGGTAAATCTGATCCGAGGTCATTGGGAGGATACTCACCCTCTCCATGGTTTACTTTCTGAGTACAGGAGTCTGTTAAATGGGAATTGGGATTGCAGCCTTAATCATGTATACAGAGAATGTAATTGTGCAGCTGATAGGCTTGCCTATTTGGGTCATGGCTGGAATCTGGGCTTGCATGAGTTAGAGACCCCTCCTGAAGATGTTTTGATTAGTTTAGAAGAGGACAAGATGGGCCTGGCTAGGCCAAGAATGATTGTTAGCTAGTTTGTTTCTTTTTGTGATTCGCCGACATAGCAGTTAACGATTCGCCGACTCTTTTCTCGGTTCGCCGACAATGATAGGGGTTTTTCGATTCGCCGGCATTCCGCTATTCGCCGGTATAATGAAGACCCCAAATTCTTGTTTTTGATTCTCCAAAGTAAAATTAAATATGTAAGCGGATTGGTGTGGAACTAGATCCTCTGTTAGAGTTACAGTTGTTGTGTAGCCGGGTTCACCCCCAATGATACGAAGGGCTAGCTTTGCTACCCGAAAAGGCTACTTGCTTGCGGGACCCTTTCGTTTTCGAGTTTGCCCATACTTTTTGTTTGAACAGATATTATGTTAGTGTTCCGTCTTAGGTCGAAAAGAAAAAAGAATTGCGTAAATAACTCGTCAGAGTCACGATCTACTAAAAGGCAAGTAGCTTGATTGGTTCGAATCCAATTCGTGAGATGGTTTCTTTTCTTCTTTTTTTCCGGTATGCCGCTCCGCGAACAAGGAGCTAATGAACATAAATCCAACCTAGTATCATGAATATCCTTCGCCCGTTATCTCCTCATCTTCCTATTTATAAGCCACAGCTCACTTCGACGTTTCCAATTTCCCATAGAATCTCCGGGGCTTTCCTAGTCACTATAGTTTTGTTTTTTTATCTTCTTTGTCTGAAAATAGGTTTGATTTGCTTCACCTATGAGAATTTCTACCAATTCCTCTTTTATTCATCAAAGCTCATCCCCATCTCCGTCGAGATTACTGCTTTAGCCCTGTCCTATCATCTGTATAATGGGGTTCGTCATTTATTGACGGATTTTTCGGGATTTATCTTTCTTAGAATTGGAAAAAGATTGAAATGACTGTTCAAAATTTCACCTATACCTTTGAGATTCAAATAATTTATATTTTCTTATGAAATGTTTAGTTTATTATTATAAGCGTTGATAGCTCTCTTCTTTAAGGCTTATTCCGTAGAAGCTAACATCAGGCTATTGGCGTTTTATCCGCATCTTCCCGACCAAGACCCGGAAGGGGTTCGCTTTGTTTGGGATGAACTCGCAAAGACTCGACCCGAGGACTTCCCTCGTAGAGTTGCGTCTTTTATAAGACTCGAGTTTCTCAGTGGAACTAAAAAAAAGAGTTTGAGCTCTTTTGGCTTACTTTTAGCCACGCGGGGCGGCTATCCACATGTGTCCCAAGGTGACGTCCATTTTTTGGTAATGGGTATACTCGAGAGATAAGTTTGGAATTCGACCTCTCCGCGGGTCATGGACTCCTTTTTTGTTTAGGATCCCCTTTCTACATTCAATCATTTATTGAGCCTGGTGTGGAATCACCATCATTACACATTCATT